AGTTTAATTTTATAATTTTTTTAAAGATAACCTTAGGCCTAATAAAACAGCATTAGAATTAATCCTCCTACAACGTTTCATAAAATGCACCCTGAGTTAATAACAAGATTTACGGGAGTGGGTTCACAGCTATCTTCAGAAGGTATAGCCCGAATGATTATTACACTAAACCAAATCCAGACTAACAAATTTACCACCCTTCTAGCCAAGATTACTATAACGTAGAGCCACATAGAATACTCAACATAACCTGCTGCAACTGCAAACTTAGCACAAAAATCAGTAAAAGGAGGAAAACCAGCAAAACTCAGTCCCATAATTAAAAATCCTGAAAAATAGAAATTTGGCAGAGTAGCCCCCATTTGTTTAATGGTATCTGACATACAAACCCTTAAGATTAGCACTAAAAACATTATTCTTATGGAGTAGCAAATAGCGTAAAACGCAAACAAATCTTTATTAAGCCTAAAACAGACTACTATTAAACCGGTGTTGTTAATAGAAGAATAGGACAAGAAAGTTTTAATGTTAGTGCAGTTAAACATTGCAATCGGTCCACAAAGAATTCTTATAATAGCCCTTAGTCTCATTAAATCATTTATGTAATGACCTTCCTCAACATAAGGGATAGCCAAGATAAGAAAAATTTTCTGAATTACCCCGGTTAGGTAAATCCCGGGGTAATGAAAATTTATAAATGCCCGAGGCACCCAAAAATGAAGCGGGAAAAGACCCAGCTTTAGGACAAACCCGGTAATTAAAAGTACTAACCCCATGCCACCAAAAGAGGGTTCCCACAGTAAAAGACCAGAGAAAAGAACTCTTGCCCTGCCCATAAATTGAACTACAAAATATGTAGCAGACCCCTTATACCATCGGTATATTCCGGTTAGAGACATACCACAACATAAAAATGGAATCAAAAAAATAGTGCTTAGGTCTATCGCAACCCAGACTCAAAATACTCTGGTTACAAAATCCACAAGAAGTGCAAAGTAGACTCCGAGTGACATGAAAAGTAAGCCCGCTAAAGAATAGTACATTTAAAATATTTCTTATAAGCTCAACGCTTTTAGTTAACCTCTTTTTAACTAGTTATCTTCACAGCCGTGACCCGTATAAGCCAAGGCTTAAACACCCCCATCAAGCTGACCTTTCAAGGTATATTCAGATTTGAAGTCTGATAGTTTTACTTAACTTACAGCCCGAAATTAAGACAGAGACATAATGCTTGTACTCTTAAATTTGCAATTTACTGTTCTTTATTAAACTACTCTGCCCAGAGACTGTGATAAACTTAAGAAGAGGCCTAATCGCAGGAACTTTTGATTAACAGTCAAACGCTTTAAGCTTAAGCTACCCCTTCTATAGCTTACTTAGCCACTACTTTATACTTAACAGGAGTTGGGCGAAAATAAATTTTTGATAACCCTAAAAATAAGGACCTCTGCACTAGTATAACCACTAACTCCCAAATTAAAATAACACCAAATCACAACATCGTTTTAGGGGACAAAAATTTAGAGTAAGCAACCCCATAAGCCACCATCTTAGCTAAAGAGTGGCAAACAACAGCCCCAACCAGCGCGTTTGCCAACATTCGAACCGTAAGAGTTACTGGACGAATAATTACCCTTAAAACTAACAAAGGAAAATAGAGGAACGACTTCATAACAGATTGCTTAAATTTGAGTGATTTTCTAAAAATATCAACATCTGTTTGTAGAATATTTACAGAATAGAAAAGACTAGGCATTAACCCTGCTACCACTTCTCATGAAGACAACCCAGGAAAGCCTCAAGGTAAAATACCGATTAATACTAAAGTGATTGTAAAGTCAAAAATTCACCTTAACCCTTCTCTGACCCCTCCTCCTAGAGCCCTAAAACGCTCTTTTTTACTGTGTATTCTCCTAACATAAATCTTTTTGTAAATACCCCATATTCTTATAGAGCTAAATATACCATTAGGAGAACATACAAAGTACCTTATGTAACAAAAAGAAAACACCACAAAAAATACAACTAAACCTAAAAACTGAATTCTCATCTCATTGCGACTGAAGCAGTTCCTAAAGAGTTACAATCTCTTGTACTAAATATACTACACAACGATAGCGAACAACGAAGCCAACATGACGCAACCTTTAGCCTGCGAGAAGCTTAGAAACTTCCCCACAAATCCCACTTAAATAATAACTCCACTAAAGGATAAAACAGAAAAAACACAGAGAGCATATCTCGTGGAGTAACCTCTTCAAACATGACAACGTCGTCCTCCGGAACTGGGCCATGAGCTAACTGGCAGTATAAGGCAAATCTATAGACTCCCCTCGCAAAAAAGTATACAACCAGAAACAAGAAACTTCAAGGTCCCACAGAGATTACTCTCACCACTGCCAGGACCTCACTAATAATCGTAGGACAAGGAGGCACTCCTAGATTTATCATAATAAAGACGAGTCACATAGAAGTTAAAATAGGAGTGGTACGACAAGCACCGCTCATTATTTTTAAATTTCGAGTGTGAGTTAACTCCCTTCTTATTCCGCATAAAGCAAAGAGTCCTGAGGAAATAAACCCATGACCCATAAGTATAATGAAAGCAGAAATTAACCCAACCTCTAAGCAACTAAACAACCCAATAATACAGAATGCTATATGGGAAACTGAAGAGTATGCAATTATTTTTTTTACATCACTCTGACGAGAGCACATGAAAGCTGCATAAACTCTCCCAGTCAGGGAAAATGAAATCACCAATAATCCAAACTTTTCTAGTCTGTAAGAAAACACAGATATCATTCGAAGAATTCCATAACCTCCCAACTTAAGAAGGATTCCAGCCAACACAACAGAACCTCCAACAGGAGCCTGTACGTGGGCCTTAGGAAGTCATGTATGAGCGGGGTAGGCAGGAAATTTGACTAAAAACCCAGAAAAACACATAACTCAAAACCACCAATCAATGTGTGATTTAGGGGTTGTAAACCAAAGAAAGCTTCTCCCTAGCTCGCACTCCATATAGATAATTACAAAAAGTAAAGGAAGAGAGCCCCCAACAGTATAGGCGCTAATGTAACGAATTGCTGGAATACGCTCGGGCTGCTGCCCCCAAATAGCGATAATTGCTACTATTGGAATTAAAGTCCTTTCAAACAGCACATAAAAAATAGACATTATGTTCACCAAAAAACATCCTACTAAAAAAATGCAAAGTAGGAGTATTAATCACACGAACCTTTTGTAGTCCCCTCGCAGTGTCCCTATAGATCCACTAGCTAGAATTCTTACACCACACACCCAGAAAGTAAGTGTTACCATTCTGGACCTAAAAATATCATTAGTTAAATACTCACCGTAAGACTCCCAAGAAATGCCAGGACCAGACCACATCGACATTCTATAGATTGACCAAAAAGCTATTAAATTCGCAACAGCTATTAACTGATCTTTTTTGTTTAAAAATAAAACCATTAGAGAAGACCTCAAAATCAAATACAGTAATCCCATTACTCAAAACCATTATTTTAGTATCTTCAACGCCACAAGTTGATGTTTTTATAAACTATTTAAGCAATAATGTAATCTTCAAACAACTACACTCTTTTAGCTCTGTATGGTTTTCTATGCTTTCAACGACGAAGCGTATTACGCTCCGGTTTAGACATCACAACCACCGCCACTATAACGACCAATAAAACCGGAGCTAAAAACCTAATTACCTGCCCGTGCGCTCTTAACATTCCACTAGAGTCTCACGGGTTAAATAAGTCAAGACCTGAATACTCATATGCAGATATAGACCAAAAAATATAAACTCTTATTCCAATGATATAGGAAACCCTTACAAGGCAGTACCTTTGACCTCGACCTTCAAATTTTTTAGGGAAAAAAGTTACAAAATAACCAATGACAGCAGTAATCCCTCTTACATAGACCATAAAAGAAAGTAGAGATAGAAAATCACTGCAGTTTTCCCCAACTTCTGCAAGAATTGCTAACCTGAAAAATACTCCGAAAAAGAACAAAGTAGAAGCATATAGAGTTCCTAACACAAGCATACCCAAAGCAAGAAAAACAACAACTTTCACAAACTAAAGCACTACGCACGCGCTACCAACGCCTAAGCTAGCCCCAACTCCAGAGGTTACAGACGCTCGCTGAATTACATTATGAAGATCAGAAAGATACTCTAAACCTACCTCCAAAGTTCTAATTGGGATTGAAACTTCAGCTACATTTTCCCCATCTCCAGATACCCCGGAAAATCTAGTTCTACCTTTCTCATTTACAAGGGAACGAGATCTTAAGTCTAAAAAAATCATGCCGTAAATCCATTTAGGCCGGAGCTCATAGAACTTTGTTAAAATTAACTGTAATACAGACCCCGCAATTACCCCACCTACTACCAATAAATAGGGGCAAAATCAAGCTTCACTAGAAGAAAGCGCCTCGAAAAAGAACCCGCCAGAAGACCTCAGTAGAACGAACTCTCCTCCAATTAGGCCTATAAACACTAAGAATACACCCGGAGCAGACAGTATGAGAGTCTCTCGCGCTCCCAAAAAGTCTCGAATTCCGTGTTTAGCTAATCTAGTCACTCCAACAAGAACCCGAACTGAGTAGAGAGCAGTTAAACCAATACCTAGATATATTAAGCCCCCTATAAATCACGAATTTCTCGAGTAGCCAGATGCCACAATTGACTCTTTAGAAGCATATCCAGCGGTCCCGGGAATTCCTATTAAAGAAATCCTTCCTATGAACAACCCAAAAACAGCTGAAGGGGATAAGCTAGCAACACTTATACCAAATCTCCTAAAAAACTGGTTACCTGCGTTATGCCTAATTATTGACCCAACTCTTAAAAACATTCCAGCTTTGAAAAAAGCATGACACACTAAATGTATAAAAGCTAGTTCAACTTCCCCCAAACCTAACCTGAAAGCTATAATTCCTAGTTGGCTCAATGTCGATAATGCTACGACTTTTTTTACATCTCTTTCCATAACTGCTCTTACTCCTGCAATAGTGGTTGTAATAATGCCAACCCCTATTAACAACCTGCAAGCTGCGTTAGAACTTAGCCAGAAAGTAGACGATCGAATTAATAAGTAAATTCCGGCAGTTACTAGGGTAGAGGAATGAACTAGCGAAGAAACTGGAGTTGGAGCCATTATAGCAGCAGGAAGTCATCTTCTAAAAGGCACTTGAGCCCTTTTAGTGATGCACCCAATAATAAAAATATACCTTCAACAATAAGGTTTTATATCCAGGCTTAAGTCTGATGCTATACACATACCAGCTGTTCTGCAAATTAGTAAAGCATCCCCAATACGATTAGTTAAAGCAGTAATTATTGCCGCATCGAAGGACTTTTTTCCCTCATAGTATATTACCAGCAAAAAAGAGGTTACTCCTAATCAATCTCATCCCAGTAATACCACGGGCATTGACCTAGCCACTACCAGAACAAGCATTGATGAAACAAATGAATATAAGGTTAAGTTAAACTGCTTTTCTGTGTCTTCTGAGCCTATGTAGACCCTTATAAAAAATCCCACACACCCAGAAATTATTATAATCACCCTTATGAATAAGGCAGCAATTCAATCCAAACAAAGATCCAACCTCACTGAAATTATAGAAACATGACCTAATTCCCAACAAAACCAAAAACTTAAATTACAATTAGCCATAACTGCAGCAAGTAGCCTAAAAAAAGCTCTAAATACTATTAATGCTCATGAATTTAGTAGTACCACAACCCAGCTAAACTTTAGAGTCAACCTAAACACACATACTGGGTAACATTTTAATATTCAGTTAGAATTAATTCTATCGTTTAAGGATTACTTCCTCTTTCAACAGTCCTTTCGTACAAGTCGAAAGAAATTTCCAAAAGAAGATAGAAACCGACCTGGCTTACGCCGGTCTGAACTCAAATCACGTAAGGTATTAAAGGTCGAACAGACCCACTTCTAAAGCCTCTACGCCTTAGAGTTATCATCCTTAATTCAACATCGAGGTGCCAATCCCATTAGCCAATACGAGCTCTACTAATGGATAAGCCTGTTATCCCCGGCGTAACTTCTCCTATGATCGGACTTGCCGGGTCTACACCAGACAGTTACTTATTAACAAATAAGAAGGTTAAGTCTTACTTCCTAGGCGCCCCACCTAAAAATCTTACAACCCTTAATAAGCAAGTTTTTAAAAGCTGCACGGGGTCTTCTTGTCTAACTTTTATATGAAGGTATCTTCACCTTCAGTCCAATTTCGACATACAAAGCAAGAGACAGTTTGACCCTCGTCAATCCATTCATGCAGGCCTACAATTAAAAGGCAAGGAATTTCGCTACCTTGGCACCCTCACGCTAGGGCGGCCGTTTACAACTTTGCACTGGGCAGGTACTGCTAAGAGTAAAACTTCTCCTAGTGATGTTTTTGTTAAACAGGCGAGGCCAAGATTTGCCGAGTTCCTTTTGCTATGATTTTTCTAATAAATTTCTTTTATAAAGTTTCAGATTTAAATCTTACAACGCCGCGACTTGCCGGGTCTGTAATTTGAAGACTTGGGAGTATAGGCTACTACACCTTATTAAGGTTACTCTAGTGAACTTAATACACTCTAATAGGATCAATAGGTATTATTCTGACTAGAGCCCCCGGAAACTCATTCTTACTCACTCTTAACTATCTTACTTCTTATTATGTTATTAACACAGTCTTCTCATATCATACTATACTATATTTATTACAACTTTTCTCTTGTGTTACTTTATTTTTCCTCTCCTTTACTATATAAATCACAAAAAAAATTTTTTAAAAAACTTGATTATTTTTTTTAAAAAAATTGTAAAACTCAAAACACATAAAACTTGTTTAAGGCCGTTTACGTCTAAAAGAGCGATACGCGAAACTGTGCGTACCTTTGGCATGACAAGTCAACGTACTTGCTTATACTAATCGCTCTCTTGTGGTGCTCTACTCTCCATAGGAGTACAAGGAATAGACCCCAGACTCGGGGTTTCGCATAATTCCTACTATTAACCCCAACGCCAGAGAAGTCTCGCATGCCACCAATACTAGGAATATAAATAACCCATAAGCAGGAATATACCTTTCGGCATACATTATTATTGCCCCAAGACCAACACATGCCCCCTCAACTAAGATTAGGTACCTTAAAAAATTTGAAAAATGCTTTAGTATGGCTGCCACTAAAACACATACTGCAATTCTATATAAAACAAACGACGAACTCATTTTAAACTTTAGATACAAAAAAAATCAGACAATAAACCCCTAAAATAAATGGAAGAAGGCTAGCTCAACATGCTATTATCAAAAAGTCGTAACGTAATCGAGGCAGAGCTGCACGAGACCAGATGAAAAAAAATACGAGTAACATTACCTTAAAAAACGCTCAACACAACCCGGCCACATTCAGCATATTAGGGGTTTGAAAAAACCTGAAAACAGTAACAGAGCACAGTAACAAAATCATCCCATATTCTGCAATGAACAAAAGAGCAAAACCTCCAGCAGAGTACTCAGTGTTAAAACCGGAAACGAGCTCAGACTCCGCCTCCACCAGGTCAAATGGTGCTCGATTTGCCTCGGCCAAACAAACAGTCAACCATAACAGCACTACCGGAGGGCAAAAAAACCTTCATCAAACAGACCACCCAGACTCAGCAATAAAGAAAAATCTTATTCTTCCCCTTAAGATTACAACTACAATCAGACAGATCCTCAAGCAAATTTCGTAGGAAATAACTTGCGCAAATCCCCGCACACCACCAATTCCAGCGTACTTAGAATTTGAAGACCACCCACTTATGATAGCAATATGGGCATTTAGTCTACTTACGACCAGAAAAAATAAAATATCATTAGAAGACCAGTTAGATAAAGCAAAAGATGGAAAAATTTGTCACCCCAAAAGACACAGTATTAAAGAAATAGAGGGGATTACTAGAAAAATAACTCTAGCAGAATTGGCCGGAACCACTAGCTCTTTCATAAACAGCTTTACCCCGTCTGTGATGGGCTGAGCAAACCCTAAAAACCTTGTCTTATCCGGGCCAAGCCGAACCCCGAAAGATCTTAAGCTTTTTCGTTCTATTAAAGTAAAATAAGCCACCCTCAGTAAAACCCCTAAATACACAAACACGGTTGTTAAAGTTAAGTATAAATAATACGAGACTCCCACAAGTTCGGGAGAATGAACTCATTGCGAAAATGCAAACTTCGTCTTTTATATTAAAGTACCGAACTTCTTTCATATCGTTGGGTTAGGGCTTATATAAAACCATCCTAACAGCTTCAGTGTCATACCTTAATTTAGGCTACTTACCCAACCAGATAGGTGTGGTACACCTTCTTTCGAAACCTAAATTCGACGTACTTATAATCATACTAACCTAGCCTACCCAGCTTAGTTCTTGAAGTCGGAGATTACACCCACACTCGAGTTAAAAGCTCGAAGCTCTTCTTAAGCTACGACCCCCTTCCCCTGAACTTAGTTTTCATGTAAAGTTCACTTAATGGTTCCTTCTATTATCTCATAGTACAGCCCGTAGACTAAAATAAGCACAAACAACACAGCACCAGACCCCTCTGGCGATCAGCCAAACAAATCTTGAAAACAGGGAACTAGTAAAACAATTTCCACATCTCAAACTAGAAATAAAATGACCAGATGAAAAAATCGAGAAGAAAAATCTCCCGGGTTTTTAACAGAAATAAACCCACATTCGTATGGAGAAGATTTATCCCAATCATACCCCTCCTTGGGTAGCCCAGAAAACCAGCAGGAGAAAATAATAGGAATAACAGACAAGACTATAACAACTATCACTGTCCTCAAAAGCATTCTATGTGCCAGCTTGAAATAACAAGCCCTTAAAGTACCAAAAACTTTCGTGCTTATACACCATAGCACACACTAGTACACTTATTAAGCTTAAATAGCAAGGACTAAATTTAGCCAAGAATCGGGCCGAAACCGAATGTAAATATTCACTTCTTGCCAACATAACTAAACCTAAGACTTTGGTCGGAAAAAGAAAAAATTTTTCTATTTAAGTGTTGTAAGCACCTGGTAATAAGCTTATACTATTTTCCGATATTTAAAATACCTCTTTAGATTTTACATTACACAAACTGAGTAGGTTATAAATGCTACTAATCCTAACATAAAATGCCACCTTATCCCATTTTAGGCAGTTACGTAATGATGCGCGCCTCTGTTAATCAAACTTATTATACCAACCCTTAAAAGACAAGTTGTTAAATACTCTTATCAAAACGGACATTTTAAATCCAATTTCTCTATTTAAGGTGTGTAAACATCAGAAGACAACTTAGTATGACCTTTAGCCAGACTTCTCACTTTTAAAGCTTTTAATAACCCTTACGCACTTTGTTTTGCGCATAAAATAACTTTAAAGCTGCACCTAAAAGCATTTTTTACGTAACCAGCTACACTAAAACCCGATATTGCATATCACATCTTTTGAGGGATTAAAAGATTCCTTACATCGTTAACCTTATAAACCCCCAAAAAATCTTTTTAATTCAGGAGAAACCACTAAGGTAAAGCCCCTCGAAAGGCCATTATACAAAAGGTACTAATAAAACTAAAGCTTTTTTACAATTATTAGCATCTTACCAGACCAGGTCGTAAGTATTTAGGCATTTCTAATTTTCCTATACTCTGCCCATTAAAAGTTTTTCATCAGAAAACGCTCTTTATAAGTCTAAAGCCCACAAAGGAACTAGTGCTCCCAAAGCACTTATTATTATTTTAACTAGCCTCAGCTATAGCCATGTGCGGTAATTTCCGCATTTTTTAAAGCTTAAATTTAACGCACTTCTCTGCCAACACAGCCAAGAAGGAGCACAAAATCGAATTGCGCCAATTGTAATTAGAAGTCACAGTGTAAGACCACTTATCCCCCTCACGGACTGTAGAAAAGGGTTAATTTACCACTTTCGAATTATGAAACCGACGTCCTTTATTAGACTACTTTTCCAGCTGCAATACTACAAAGTCGTCAAATCGGATTCAATGTCCGGCATTCTAAATGAAGCTCTTCTATAGATAGCTCAAGACCAGAGCATTAATAAAATTGTTATCGTTCTGAACAAAAAAGCCAAACCAGTCATATTAAGAAAGTTAAGAGCCCTACCCTCTCACCATGGTATTTTCAAGACACCAGCCTCTTTGTGAGGAACTTTCTTGTTCTGCAAAAGCTGCAATTAAGCCGCACCTTCGGGGCATGAGCCCGACGATCTAAATTTAATCCATCTTGCAAATCTATGCCATAACATCTTCAAGCACCCTTATTCACTGCTCGAACACTCGGCACCTTACAACTTCCACCCGAATTGGTATAAACCTGTGCAAAGCTCCACAAATTTCGGAGCACTGTCCTCAAAACACTCCCGGCATTTCTACCTTAACACTAGACTCTCTAAGTCGACCGGGAACAGCATCTGACTTAACCCCAAAAGCTGGAACTGTTCATGAGTGAATCACATCAAATGAAGTAGTCAACACGCGACACCAAACAGAAAATGGTAACACCATAGACTTATCAACAGTTAATAAACGCGGCTCCCCCAAGTTCAGCTCTTTTTCAGGAACCATGTAGGAATTGTAAGTAATTACCGCAAAGTCCGAGTACTCGTACTCTCAGTATCACTGATGGCCAATACACTTAACAGTAATAAGGGGAGTCTCTAACTCAGATATTGCATATAACAACCCCATAGAAGGTCAAGACAAAAACGTCAAGATTAAGAGGGGAACAAACCCTCAGATTCGCTCCAATGTGTGATCTGTTTGGGCATACAAGAACTGGTGGGGAGAGACTAGACATAATACCACCCTAAGTATAACAAAAATAAAAATTAAAGTTAAAACTGCGCAGTATATACCGAACACCCACTGAACACGTATCCCAGCAAATGTGACTCTGTTTTGGAAATATATTTGACATCAATATCTCATTTTTCTGTTAAACTTGAAACCACTTCCCGTAACCATTAAACAACATTTTCTCTCATTTCGCATTTGCTGCCGGGATAGAAAGCATGCAAAATAGGTGAACAAATGTTCCAACTTGTCCAGCTAAAATTCACGCTCCTGCGGGCTCCTGAGAACCAATGATTCCTAAAAACATGAAATTTGCTACTCAAATAAAAAATAATGCTTCTCCAAGAGGAGAGACAACCATTCTTTGGGTTTTAGCGTACTTACCTAAAGTTGGTAAAAGTGCAATTCCTAAAATAGCAGCGAACATAAGAGCAAGGCCCCCTGCTTTATGGGGAACAGACCGTAAAATAGCATACGCGTATAGAAAGTATCACTCCGGCTTAATAACTGCAGGAGTTTTTATTTTATTAATAGTTTGTCATTGAAGCGGATCAGCAGTAATTTTTGGAAAAGTAAATGCTAGCGCCACTAAACCGACTAACATAAATACGAACCCCACCAAGTCTTTTGAGGTGTAGTAAGGGTGAAAAGGTACGACTAACTCTGTGGTGTCTAGTCCTAAGGGGTTTCTAGATCCATCATTATGGAGAAGTGCCACATGAATTAACCTTATTCCCAAAATTACAAATGGAAGTAGAAAGTGTAAAACAAATACCCGCTTAAGAGTAAAAGTTGAAATAGTAAACCCACCTTGAAATCACTCTAAAGCCCGAGCGCCACCCGGAAACACTGTTATTATATTAGTAATTACTGTTAAACCTCAGTATGATATTACCCCCCAAGGCAAAACGTACCCTAAAAACCCTACTCCTATAGACAAAAGATAGAGAGTAACCCCACTATACCAAACATGTGGAAGTTTTATATACCTTCCGTAATATACACCACGTCCCACGTGAATATAAATTAAAGCAAAAAACAAAGAAGCCCCAGCTATGTGCGTTCTGCGCAAAGCCCAACCATAGTTAGCATCTCGCAAAATATACCTTATTCTTTCAGTAGCTAAATTTCCATCTGCAGTATAGTTTATTCTGAGCATAATACCCCTTAAAATTTGAACTGCCAAGGTAACAAACAATATAGAACCTATATTTCATCAAATGTTTAAATTTGAAGGGCAGGGATACTTTATAACCGAAAAGTAGGCATTTTTTAAAAAATCACTTCCGACACTCACCCACAAAATCAAGTTTTTACTTTACTTCTGTAAACTTTACTTCGTCATTCGGGCGGGAAACCCCCTCTGTAAAAGTGAAAATTTTATGTGCTATTTACACTAGCCCGAAGTTTTGATACTTATAAAAACTAGCTTAAGTATTGGAGGAAAATTCCACATATTCTTCGACATCAACAAAGCCCATCTAATTCTGGCACAATACCCGCATTTATTGTAACCCTAAGAGCCTCAAATATAAATAATGAAAAACAAAGCAAGCCATACGATATCTACAAAATGTCAATACCAGATGGCTAAAACATACCCCAAATGACGACGAGTAGAAAACTGTCGTAATAAAAGTCGAATTAAAGAGTACAGCAAGCCACATGTACCACCAATCACATGCATTCCGTGAAGACCGGTCAATATAAAAAAAGCACTACCATACACCCCATCAGCAATAGAAAAAGAAGCCCAAGAGTATTCATCATACTGATTTTTTACAAAAAAACCAGATAAAAAAACTGTTATAATCAAAAGTGCAACTGCATATGTAAAATTCCCATCTTTTAGATACTTGTGGCTAGACGTCACAGTACAAGAAGAAGCTACTAGTAAGGCCGTATTATGCAGGGGGGCTTTTCTTCAGTCAAGACATTCGATTCCTACAGGAGGTCAACAACAACCAATCTCAACAGAAGGAGATATAGACCTGTGAAAAAATGCCCAAAAAAATGAAAAAAACAACATAAGCTCAGAGACTAGGAATAAAATAAAACCTAAGGAGATTCCTATTTGAACCTTTTTAGTATGAAACCCTTGAAAAGTGGACTCATTAACGATATCTCGGGTTCAGCCATACACTGTTATGGCAATAATAAGCACACCTCAAAATAATTGCCCGTAATCTACTTTGTTTACTCAACAAATGAAAATTGTAGCTAAACCTCACAATCCGATTCTTATCAGGACCGGCCAAGGCCTCGGGTCCACAACATGAAAAGGAGTTCGAGGAATTTTTCGTTGGTGATAAAATCCTAACTTCTTAATCCTTGTATTTTGAATCATTATACACTTTTTCTACTAAAGAAACCTTTTGTTTGGAAGACAAATATACTAATTTATACTAAAAGTGCTAATTTGACGTAATATATACACCTCTGGACCTATTACAAGAGCAGGTTCCCCTACCCTTACCATGTTACGACTTACCTCTCCTTTCGGCTAGGGTGACGGGCGATTTGCACGCACCATAGTAACGTCTCTTCAATAAAGCGAATTACTCTTTATTTACTCCCAAATCCCCCTCACCGAATTTAGAAAACTTGAGTGTTTCAACTACAGGGCTTGATATAACTAAAAAATTGTCTCTCAGCAAACCCCTTACCCATAAGGAACGCTTCGACCTGACTTTGACTCAGAGCAGACCACTAAATTTTTTAGTACATACCGCCTAAGGTGGCGCTTATTTTTTTCTACTCACATCATATACTTTGGACGGCAGTACGATGCCATATAGGGTAGGTAAGATATCACGCGGATCATCGGATTAAGCGCCAAGAGCCTCTGGATGGCTTTATGGAACCGCCAAGTTCTTCGAGTTTTAAGCAGCTGCTCGTAGTACCCCAGCAACCAGCTAATACCTTAATAGCCGTTATTCTTGGCGTTATGGAATAATTGGGTATCAAATCCAGGTTTATTCCCATAATTTCGCGGAATCATCTTTATGCAAGCAAAGAACCTCCTCCAAGTTTTACTTAGAATTTGACCTCTATAACCTGGCGTATGTCGTATGCATTTAATCTTGACTAACCGCCTCTAGGCTGTACCTCTATTAATCCTTCTTCAAAGGGTATGACCGCAGCTGCTGGCACCCATTTTAGCTTATCATTATTTAGTTTCTTGTTCGTTTCAAGCGCTAACTTATTGAGTCCAGGGCTGTCCACTTGAGTTGTGATTCTTTTCGCGTCATCATCTTACACTTATGCTCATACTACTGCATGCTTACCTTTTAGGAACAAAGATCAAATTTATTTCTTCTGTTAAATTAGCACATTACGAAAATTTCCTACATTGTGTATATCAAAGAACTCTTGATTAACAGTATACCAGAACCAAATATTTTAATTTATACGAAACTTTTTTTATTCCGCATCAGTTTTTGCCTTAACAAATTTAGGACTTACAAGGCCCTCGTAATACACTTTATACTAAAACTGATTTACGATAAATATGAGTAATTAAAGTCATAAACCTCAACCTATTTTTTGGTGCTTTATAAAAAAGACCTTACTTTCTTACTTTAAGAAGCACAAAAAAACTTTTATAATGCTTTTAAAATATTTTTGTTAAAAGTTTTTAAATAAGCAGCTCCTAACCACCTAAAACACAAAGTTTTGTGGTGTTATATAAACTTCAATACCCGTCAATTTAACTACAAGCGTGTACCTAAGTACTTTTTTGCTGGGTCTTTTAATATTTTTGCTGACTCCAAAGCGGCATGTTTTGGTAAATTCACTATCACTGACCACTCAGGAGAACTAGAACTATTTCGAACCGAAACCACAGGACGGTGAGCAATGAAGGCCTCTCACACTAAAAATACAAAAAACAACAAAGAAGCTGTACTTAAGTGTGACCCAAAAGTAGACACTTTGTTTCAAAATCAAAACTGATCCGGGTAATCGGCCACCCGACGAGGCATTCCAGCTAACCCCAAAAAGTGGTGAGGCAGGAAAGCAATGTTGACACCTAAGAACATAGCAACAAAATGCCTCTTTATTTTCTGACGATGAAGTATAACACGAGAAAACAAAGGAAATCAGTGAGTAAAACCAGCCAAAATTGTAAAAACAGCTCCCATTGACAAGACGTAATGAAAGTGCCCAGTTACAAAATAGGTATCATGAAGGGTTACGTCAATTGAAGCACTAGATAGAATAAGTCCCGTTAATCCACCAATTGTAAACAAGACAATGAAACCAGTGGATCAAAGCATAGGGGCATGTGTTGATACTTGCGATCCCATTATTGTAGCAATTCAAGCAAACACTTTAATTCCAGTCGGAACAGCAATAATAACAGTCGCCGCTCTAAAGTAAGCTCGAGTATCAATATCCATACCAGCAACAAACATATGATGCCCTCACACAATAAACCCTAAAAACCCAATGTTCAGTATTGCGTAAAACATTCCCATATTCCCATAAGCCGTTTTTTTTCTAGATCAAAAGCATAAAACATGAGAAATTATCCCAAACCCAGGAAGAATTAAAACATAAACTTCAGGGTGACCGAAAAATCAGAATAAATGCTGAAATAAAACCGGATCTCCGCCACCTACAGGATCAAAAAACGAAGTGTTAAAATGCCGATCTGTCAAAAGCATAGTAAGACCTCCCGCTAAAACAGGCAAAGTTGTAAGTAATAGAAAGGAAGTTACTTTAATTGACCATGGAAACAACCTTAACAGATGGCCGTCTACAGAACGCATGTTTTTAATAGTCACCATAAAGTTAATTGAACTAAAAATTGAGCTGATACCAGCCAGGTGAAGCCTCAAAATAGCTAGATCTATACACATCCCATGATAAGAAAAGGTGGATAGTGGGGGATAGATAGTTCAACCGGCACCAACCCCATTTTCTACAAACCCCGAAATTCCTATAAAATAAAGAGATGCGGGTAAAACTCAAAACCTAAAAGCATTGACCCGAGGAAACTGCATGTCAGGCACTTCTAGTATCAACGGGACCAGCCAGTTTCCAAACCCCCCAATCATAACCGGTATTACGAAGAAAAAAATTATTACTAAGGCGTGCATAGTTACTACAGCATTATAGCAAACAGGATCTAAAAACTTAGCCCCAGGATTAAACAACCTTCATCGAATTAGAGAACTGAACCTAGTCCCAGCTAAAACTGACCAAAACCCGAAGACCATATAAAACCTGCCAATGTCTAAGTGGTTTGTGGACATAATGTACTCCCGCTTACCGTAAAGTAAGACAGGGCACGGAATAAATCATTTCAAATTGTGTATCTTAGTAGCATCTAAGAACTCATGAACTCCGGACATGTTTTTTATCAT